CAGATTATGCAATGATGAAAACGAACAAAAATACTTGCCCAAAACGTATGACCCCTTTTTGAGGGGACCATATCGTGGAACAATAAAAAAATTCTATTCACATATGATCATGAATGATTTAATCACTTCTACAGATACGGAGGATTCCATAGAAATCAATTGGATAAATAAGATTTATGGGCTACTTCCTAATAATTCTAATTATTCCAGAAAATTTGAACATCAAAAGAATCCGCCTGATAGGGAATCGTTACTGAATTATATTGGTAATTCCTTAACCTCAATCAAAGAATTTCCTTTTGAGCCTGCACCCATTTTGCATTTTAAAAAATATTCTTTATTGAGAGAGCAAACAAGAATTGATTTAGAAAATCAAACAAAAGCTTTAAAATGGGTATTCGATGTAATTACAACTGATACAAACGATCAAACAATAATTAGAAATAAATCTATTGGAATAGAAGAAATCCGTAAAAGGGTTCCTCGGTGGTCATACAAATTAACTGATGATTTGGAAGAACAGGAGGAAGAAAATGAGGAAGAATCTAAGGAAGATCATGAAATTCGTTCAAGAAAAGCCAAACGCGTAGTAATTTATACTGATAACAATCAGAATACCAACCCTATTACAACTACAAATAATACTAATAATAGTGATCAAGCAGAAGAGGTGGCTTTGATACGTTACTCACAACAATCGGATTTTCGTCGGGATATAATCAAAGGATCCATGCGTGCTCAAAGACGTAAAACGGTTATTTGGGAAATGTTTCAAGCAAATGTGCATTCTCCGCTTTTTTTGGATCGAATAGACAAAACATTTTTTTTTTCTTCTTTTTATATCTCTGAAATGATGAATCTCATTTTTAGGAATTCGTTGGGGAGAGAACCAGAATTGCAAATTTCACATTTTGATTTTGAGGAGGAAGAGACAAGGGAAAAAGAGAAAAGAAACGAAGAAAAAAAAGAGGAAAATGAACGTATAGTAATATCAGAAACTTGGGATAGCATTATATTTGCTCAAGCAATAAGAGGTTTGATGTTAGTAACCCAATCTTTTCTTAGAAAATACATTGTATTGCCTTCATTGATAATTGCTAAAAATATTGGCCGTATGTTATTATTCCAATTCCCCGAATGGTATGAGGATTTGAAGGAGTGGAATAGAGAAATGCATGTTAAATGCACTTATAATGGTGTTCAATTATCAGAAACAGAATTTCCCAAAGATTGGTTAACAGACGGTATTCAGATAAAGATTCTATTTCCTTTCTGTTTGAAACCTTGGCGAAGATCTAAAATACGATCTCATCCTAGGGATCAAATAAAAAAAAAAGGAAAAAAAGACAATTTTTGTTTTTTAACGGTTTGGGGAATGGAAGCGGAATTCCCTTTTGGGAATCCCCGAAAACGACCTTCCTTTTTTGAACCCATTTATAAAGAACTCCAAAAAAAAGTTAGAAAAGTTAAAAAGGATTTATTTCTACTTCTAAAAGTTTCAAAAGAAAAAACAAGATGGATCATTAAAATACTTCTAGTTCTAAAACGAATAATGAAGGAAATTCAAAAAGTAAACCCAATATTCTTATTTGAATTGAGCAAGGTGAAAGTATATGAAACGGCTGAAAATGGAAAAGATTCCGAAATAAATAATAAGATTATTCACAAATCAACCATGCAAATCCAATCCATGAATTGGACAAATTATTCACTCATAGAAAAAAAGATGAAAGATCTTTCTGATAGAACAATCACAATCAGGAATCAAATAGAACGAATCACAAAAGACAAGAAAAAAATAATTCTAACTTGTGATGATAAAAGATCGAAATCACAGAAACATATTTGGCAGATATTCCAAAGAATAAATATACGATTAATACGTAAATCACATTATTTTATGAAATCTCTGATTGAAAAAATATATATAGATATCTTGCTATGTATGATTACCATTCACAGGATCTATTTCCAACTTTTCTTTGAATCAACAAAAAAAATAATCAAAAAATCCGTTTACAACGATCAAACAAATCAGGAAGGAATTGATGAAAGAGATCAAAATACAATGAACTTTTTTTCCACTAGAAAAAAGTCCTTTTCGAATACTAATATTAGTAATAGTACAAAAATTAGTAATAGTACAAAAATGTATTATGACTTATCCTCCTTGTCCCAAGCATATGTATTTTACAAATTATCACAAACCCAATTACTTAACAAGTATCAATTGAAATCTCTACTTCAATATCAGGGGACTTATCCTTTTATTAAGGATAAAATCAAGGATTATTGTATGACACGAGGAATATTTGATTACAATTCAAGACATAAGAAAATTCATAAGTCTGGAATGATTGAATGGAAAAACTGGTTAAAGGGGCATTATCAATACAATTTATCTCAAACCAAATGGTCGCGGTTAGTACCACAAAAATGGCGAAATAGAATCAATCCACGTTATAGGATTCAAAATAAGGACTCAATTAAAGCGGATTCATTGACAAATCAAAAAGAAAAATGGAAAAAACACTACAGATATGATCTTTTATCACATAAATATATGAACTATGGGGATAAGGAGGATTTTTATATTTATGGGTCAAGATTACAAGTAAATGGGGTTCACAAAATTCCATATAATTTCAATAAACCAAAATCCGAATCATTTTATGTATTGGTAAGTACAGCTATTAGTGATTATCTAGAAGAAGGATATATTATTGATACGCATAAAAATCTAGATAGAAAATATTTTGATTGTCAAATTCTCCACTTTTGTCTTAGAAAAAGTATCGATATTGAGACCTGGACCAATACACATATCGGTACCAAAATTGATAAAAATACTAAGACTGAAAAAAAAATAAACAACAAATTGAAAAAAAAAGAGATTTTTTCTCTTACGATTCATCAAGAAATCAACCCATCCAATCAAAAAAGTATTTTTTTTAATTGGATGGGAATGAATCAAGAAAGAGTTTATCATACCATATCAAATCTAGAATCTTGGTTCTTCCCAGAATTTGTCTTACTTTTTGATGCATATAAGATTAAACCATGGATTATACCAATCAAATTACTTCTTTTTGACTTTTATTTTTCTAAAAATAAAAGTCAAAATAAAAACATCAATATAAATGGAAAAAATAATCTTCAGATGATATCTCATCAAAAAAAATATCTTAAATTAGAAAATTCCAACCAACAAAAAAATGAGCAACAGGACCAAGTAAATCTTGTATCAGATCTACGAAAAGAAAAAAAAAAAAAAGATATTGAAGAGAATTATGCGAGATCAGACATTACCATTAAAAAAGGTAAGAAGAAAAAACAATCCAAGAAAAACAAGGAAGCAGAACTAGATTTCTTCCTGAAAAAATATTTCCTTTTTCAATTAAGATGGGATGACTCCTTGAACCAAAGAATGATCAATAATATCAAGGTATATTGTCTCTTACTTAGACTGATAAATCCAAAAGAAATTGCTATATCCTCGATTCAAAGAGGAGAGATGCATCTGGATGTAATGCTAATTCAGAAAGATCTAGCTCTTACAGAATTGATAAAAAAAGGAATATTAATTATCGAACCAATTCGTCTATCTATAAAAAGGGATGGAAAATTGATTATATATCAAACTATAAGTATTTCATTGGTCGAGAACAATAAACACCAAACTAATAGAAAATGCATAAAAAAAAGATATATTGATAAGAGGAATTTGGATAAACCCATTGTACGATATGGGAATATGCTTGTGAATGGGGACACAAATTATTATGATTTCCTTGTTCCCGAAAATATTCTATCTCCTAGACGTCGCAGAGAATTGAGAATGTTAATTTGTTTCAATTCCCATAATTGGAATGTTACGGATAGAAATAGAAATCCATTATTTTGCAATGAAAATAACATAAGAAACTCTGGAAAATTTTTGGATTTGGATGAGGACAAGCATCTTAATACGGATACAAATAAATTCATTAAATGCAAATTTTTTCTTTGGCCCAATTACCGATTAGAAGATTTAGCTTGTATGAATCGCTATTGGTTTGATACCAATAATGGCAGTCGTTTCAGTATGTCAAGGATACATATGTATCCACGATTTAGAATTATTTAATTTAATAGTATATTTCCTATATCATATATATATCTATATTCCGTGACATTTTCGGTATATGAAAGCCGAAAGATGTATGCATATGCTATGTTATATTTTGGTAAATGATACAGATTGGATGGTGTATCCATTCAATTGGATATAGGAATAAATAAATTAGGGGAATCCTTTTAGATAGAAAGAAATTCTTTTCTTTCGTTAATGCGGAAACATATTATCCCTTTCTATCCAAATCAAATTGCAAATTTGATTTGGATAAAATAAAGAAGTAGTATATGAATAAATCCAAATTTTTGTGTGTACTAGATGTGTGTACTAGATTAAAATAACCGGCATAATTCTTTTTTTTTTTCCTGATCGGAAAAATCCATGAAAAAGAAAGAAAAAGGATAGAAAAATTTTTTATGGTCAAAAATTCATTCATTTCCATTATTCCACAAGAAGAAAAAGAAGAAAACAAAGGTTCTGTTGAATTTCAAGTATTCAGTTTCACCAATAAGATACGGAGACTTACTTCACATTTGGAATTGCACAAAAAAGATTTTTTATCACAAAGAGGTCTACGAAAAATTCTAGGAAAACGTCAACGGTTGCTGGCTTATTTGTCAAAGAAAAATAGAGTACGTTATAAGAAATTAATTGGTCAGTTGGATATTCGAGAGCCAAAAACTCGTTAATTTAATCGTTTGAATTTTTTTTAGTAGTATTCAATTTTTCGTTTTGATGAGTCTCGTTTTGAGGAATTCATGGAATAATGAATTAAGGAAGAAAAGATATGACAGTACCGGTTACAAGAAAAGATCTCATGATAGTCAATATGGGGCCTCACCACCCATCAATGCATGGTGTTCTCCGACTAATCGTTACTCTCGATGGTGAAGATGTTATTGACTGTGAGCCCATATTGGGCTATTTACACAGAGGAATGGAAAAGATAGCGGAAAATCGAACAATTATACAATATCTACCTTATGTAACACGATGGGATTATTTAGCTACTATGTTCACAGAGGCAATAACCGTAAATGCGCCAGAACAATTGGAAAATGTTCAAGTACCTCAAAGAGCTAGCTATATCAGAGTAATTATGCTGGAATTGAGCCGTATAGCTTCTCATTTGTTATGGCTTGGACCTTTTATGGCGGATATCGGTGCACAGACTCCCTTTTTCTATATTTTCAGAGAAAGGGAATTGATATATGATCTATTCGAAGCCGCCACAGGTATGCGAATGATGCATAATTATTTCCGTATTGGAGGAGTAGCTGCTGATCTACCTTATGGATGGATAGATAAATGTTTGGATTTCTGCGATTATTCTTTAACAGGAGTTGTTGAATATCAAAAACTTATTACGTGGAATCCCATTTTTTTGGAACGAGTTGAAGGAGTGGGCATTATTGGTGGAGAAGAAGCTGTAAATTGGGGTTTATCAGGACCGATGTTACGAGCTTCTGGAATCCAATGGGATCTTCGTAAAGTTGATCATTATGAGTGTTACAATGAATTCGATTGGGAAGTCCAATGGCAAAAAGAAGGAGATTCATTAGCTCGTTATTTAGTACGAATCGGTGAAATGAAGGAATCCATAAAAATTATTCAACAAGCTCTAGAAGGAATTCCTGGAGGACCTTATGAAAATTTAGAAGTACGACGCTTTGATAGAGCAAAGAATTCCGAATGGAATGATTTTGAATATAGATTTATTAGTAAAAAACCTTCACCCAATTTAGAATTGTCGAAACAAGAACTTTATGTGAGAGTGGAAGCCCCAAAAGGAGAATTGGGAATTTATTTGATAGGAGATAATAGTGTTTTCCCCTGGAGATGGAAAATTCGTCCACCAGGTTTTATCAATTTGCAAATTCTTCCTCAGCTAGTTAAAAGAATGAAATTGGCTGATATCATGACGATATTGGGTAGTATAGATATCATTATGGGAGAAGTTGATCGTTGAAATGATAATTGATACGACAGAAGTACAAACTATCAATTCTTTTTCTACATCGGAATTTTTAAAAGAAGTGTATGGACTAATATGGATTGTACCCATTTTGACCCTTATATTGGGAATAACAATGGGGGTACTAGTAATTGTGTGGTTAGAAAGAGAAATATCTGCAGCGATACAACAACGTATTGGGCCTGAATATGCTGGCCCGTTGGGAATTCTTCAAGCTATAGCGGATGGGACTAAACTACTTTTTAAAGAGGACCTCCTCCCATCTCGAGGAGATATTCGTTTGTTTAGTGTGGGACCGTCTATAGCGGTTATATCAATTCTACTAAGTTATTTAGTAATTCCTTTTGGGTATCGTCTTGTTTTAGCCGATCTCAGTATAGGTGTTTTTTTATGGATCGCCATTTCTAGTATTGCTCCTATTGGGCTTCTTATGTCAGGATATGGATCGAATAATAAATATTCCTTTTTAGGTGGTCTACGAGCTGCTGCTCAATCTATTAGTTATGAAATACCATTAACTCTATGTGTGTTATCAATATCTCTACGTGTGATTCGTTGGAATATGAACTTTGAACCTCTCTTCTAGAAATAAAAGAAAAAAGAAAGAGGTTCAATGTATTGAATAGATGTTTTCATTTTTTTTATTCAGCATTCGGGTTGATGAGTTAAACCAGATAGTTATATGAGTGAAACTAAACAGCTTCCAAATTTGTAGTAAGAAGAAACAATCTCATTCCCTATGTACAAGAATAAAGTTGAAGTAAAAATAAGCAGTGTAAACTGCTTACCCCAAGATTAAGATTTTTTGATTAGTCATCATATCTTGAAGCGGGCGCAAACAAAAGATCAACTGTATGGAGTTTCTACTACTGTCTCATATGTATTACTATACCGGGGATCAATCAAAAGTCAGTGGACGGTTAGGAACACCAAGGTACACAAAGGATTAGTAATGGAGATAATGTAAGGTATCAAAAAAGAGGTATTTCTTCATAAAACGAATCATAATAAGGACTTGAAATTGGTAGAAATGATCAAGTAGTACTTCCCTACGATTCCGATCTAGAGTATGCTCCTATTCACTGGTTAAAGAAATGACTATCAAGAACGAATTAATTCTTTATTTTATTTTTGAGTATCCTCCTCTGAGACAGAAGAACAGGAAAAAAGAAATGGAATGCAGTAATTGAATGAATAATAAAAAAAGGGGATCCTTATTTATTCTTTTCTCTATCCATATTCATACATATCGAATTCTTATCACGATTCATGAACTAATGACTAATTCTTTTTATTTTGTATTGATTGATATAAGGAGTATTTTATTGAAATATTAAGTTATTACCGAACAAAGAGAAATTTTTATTGTAAAGGATGAGATCAATTCGGAAGCACTTTTTTTCTTATTCTAGCAGACAGAATTCCATTGGTCTAATTTGGGACTTTCCGATGTATCTTTATTCTATCCATCCAAAGATGGTGATAATACCGAACCCATCCTTACATTTTTTTTGTGGCCATCGAGGAGCCGTATGAAGCTGAGGTCTCACGTACGGTTTTGAAATAGCGATGGGAACAGTGATGTTATTATCGACTATGATTATCTAACAGTTCAAGTACAGTTGATATAGTTGAAGCACAGTCAAAATATGGTTTTTGGGGGTGGAATCTGTGGCGTCAGCCTATAGGATTTATTGTTTTTCTAATTTCTTCTCTAGCCGAATGTGAGAGATTGCCCTTTGATTTACCAGAAGCAGAGGAGGAATTAGTAGCAGGTTATCAAACCGAGTATTCGGGTATCAAATACGGTTTATTTTATCTTGCTTCTTACCTAAATTTATTAGTTTCTTCATTATTTGTAACAGTTCTTTACTTAGGTGGGTGGAATTTACCTATTCCGTATATATCCATTTCTGAGCTTTTCGGAATAAAAAAAATCGCCAGCATTTTTGGAATGACAATGGGTATCCTTATTACATTAACTAAAGCTTATTTGTTTCTCTTCATTTCTATCACAACAAGATGGACTTTACCTAGAATGAGAATGGACCTGTTATTAAATCTTGGATGGAAATTTCTTTTACCTATTTCTCTAGGTAATCTGTTATTAACAACTTCTTCCCAACTTCTTTCATTATAAATAAGAGAATACGATAACACTATTTTAGATTCATAATCTCTATCAAACAAGAGAAAGAAACGTCAAATTTTTCATGTATATCTACAATATGTTCCCTATGGTAATTGGGTCCATGAATTATGGTCAACAAACAATACGAGCTGCAAGGTACATTGGTCAAAGTTTCATAATTACCTTATCCCACACAAATCGTTTACCTGTAACTATTCAATATCCTTATGAAAAATCGATCACATCAGAGCGTTTCCGGGGTAGAATCCACTTTGAATTTGATAAATGTATTGCTTGTGAAGTATGTGTTCGTGTATGCCCGATAGATCTACCCGTTGTTGATTGGAGATTTGAAAGAGATATTAAAAAGAAACAATTACTTAATTATAGTATAGATTTCGGGGTTTGTATATTTTGTGGTAACTGTGTCGAGTATTGTCCAACAAATTGTTTATCAATGACTGAAGAATATGAACTTTCTACTTATGATCGTCACGAATTGAATTATAATCAAATTGCTTTGGGTCGATTACCAATCTCAATAATTGGAGATTATACAATTCAAACAGTTATGAATTCGACTCAAATAAAAATAGACAAAGATAAACCCTTTGATTCAAGAACAATTACCGATTACTAAGATTTTGTTTTGATATAAAGGATCCAAGCTTTTTATTTTGGGTAGTCAGTAACTACAAATAAAAACTAATGATTGTTGAGAATCACTCTTTGATTTAAACTAAAAATATATTTTTAGTGATGATTTCGAAATAGCAAATTTCAACTACTTTTTTCTTTTTTTTTTTCTTTCGGATAAATATAAATAAAGTAAGATTGGCCCGATAATTTTATCTATATCTACATTAATCCATATTCAAATTCAATTCAATTATAAATGTATCATATACAATATTATATACAAGAAAACAAAAATAGGGTAACCCCTTTTCCTTTCCTGGACCATTTATTTAGTAAAGTTAAAGTAAGGTCATGAAATAGTTAAAGTTATTTATTTTGTATTTTATACATAATGGATTTACCTGGACCAATACATGATATTCTTGTTGTATTTCTGGGGTCAATTCTTGTATTAGGGGGTCTGGGGGTAGTATTATTTACCAATCCAATTTATTCTGCCTTTTCATTGGGATTGGTTCTTGTTTGTATATCCTTATTCTATATTTCATCGAACTCCTATTTTGTAGCTGCCGCACAGCTCCTTATTTATGTGGGAGCCATAAATATCTTGATCATATTTGCTGTAATGTTCATGAATGGTTCAGAATATTCCAATAATTCCTATTTTTGGACCATTGGAGACGGGGTCACTTTGATGGTTTGTACAACTATTCTTTTTTCACTAATTACTACTATCCCAGATACGTCATGGTACGGAATTATTTGGACTGCAAGGTCAAACCAGATTATGGAACAGGACCTAATAAATAACGTTCAACAAATTGGGATTCATTTATCAACAGATTTTTATCTTCCATTTGAACTCATTTCAATAATTCTTTTAGTTTCCTTGATAGGTGCAATTACTATGGCTCGACAATAAGCAATAAAAATACTTAACTTATAATGATTCCCAATTCTTAGAATTGTAACTAAATTCTAAATAAATAAATAGAAATTTTTAGTTAAATCTATCTACCGTCAATATCTTCTTTTGTTGTGTAATTGTTCTATTCTAATCAATTGAATCGGTTGAATTGTTGTTCATATTGAAATGAATCGAGATTGGTAAGGAGTTAGTCAATGATGTTTGAGCATGTCCTTTTTTTGAGTGTTTATTTATTTTCTATCGGTATCTATGGATTGATCACAAGTCGAAACATGGTTAGAGCGCTTATGTGTCTTGAGCTTATACTAAATTCGGTTAATATCAATCTTGTAACATTTTCTGATATATTTGATAGTCGCCAATTAAAAGGAGACATTTTCTCAATCTTTGTTATAGCCATTGCAGCTGCTGAAGCAGCTATTGGACTTGCTATTGTTTCGTCGATCCATCGTAACAGAAAATCAACTCGTATTAATCAATCGAATTTGTTGAATAATTAGTGATAATCATCATAGATAATTTAAATAAAGACACATAAAAATATTTAATAGAATTGAAATACTATTTTTTATTGAATTTGAATGCAATTCAATAAAATGGAATTGCATTTTTATATTTATATTGAAATAATGATGACCGATTTGTTGGCCAATTAATTTTAATTCGCATGTGCAACTCGTATCATCATAATTGTTGAAACGAAAATCAAAGTGTCTTGACCTTTTCTCATAAACAGATTGATTTAATCAATATATTGATTGTTTTTAATAAACCACTGTTTCGTCTGGTGTCTACAATATTACAATATATAATATATGATTCATTTACTACTAATTTGATTTGACCAGATCGAAAATCTTTTATGTTCAAAACTGTACTTTATAGATCCAATGTCACATTCAGTAAAAATTTATGATACATGTATAGGGTGTACTCAATGTGTACGAGCTTGCCCCACAGATGTATTGGAAATGATACCTTGGGACGGATGTAAAGCCAAGCAAATAGCTTCCGCGCCAAGAACCGAGGACTGTGTAGGTTGTAAGAGATGTGAATCTGCCTGCCCAACAGATTTTTTGAGTGTCCGTGTTTATTTAGGGCCTGAAACAACTCGCAGCATGGCTCTATCTTATTGATACGTTACAAAAAACTCCACTTGAATCATTTGTGATTCCTCTTTACCGACAAAAGCCCGTGCTCGACAAAATATATTATTTTGAGGACGGGCTTTTCTGGTCAAAATGTATCTTGTCTTTATCACGAGTTATTTTCCTTGGTTAACAATACTTGTTGTTTTACCGATATTCGCGGGTTCCTCAATTTTCCTTTTCCCTCATAGAGGGAATAAGATGTTTAGGTGGTATACTATATGTATATGCTTATTAGAACTCCTTCTAACGACTTATGCATTCTGTTATCATTTCCAATTGGATGATCCATTAATGCAATTGAAGGAAGATTCTAAATGGATAGATGTTTTTGATTTCCACTGGAGACTAGGAATCGATGGACTTTCCATAGGACCCATTTTACTGACAGGATTTATCACTACTTTAGCAACTTTAGCAGCTTGGCCAATTACTCGAAATTCGCGGTTGTTCTATTTCCTGATGCTAGCAATGTACAGCGGTCAAATAGGATTATTTTCCTCTCGAGACTTTTTACTTTTTTTCATCATGTGGGAGTTAGAATTAATTCCTGTTTACTTACTTTTATCCATGTGGGGGGGAAAGAAACGTCTCTACTCGGCTACAAAGTTTATTTTGTACACTGCAGGGGGTTCCATTTTTTTCTTAATAGGAGTTCTAGGTATGGGTTTATATGGTTCCAATGAACCAACATTAGATTTTGAAAGATTAATTAATCAATCATATCCTGTGGCATTGGAAATAATATTCTATTTTGGCTTCCTTATTGCTTATGCTGTCAAATTGCCGATTATACCCCTACATACATGGTTACCTGATACCCATGGAGAAGCACATTACAGTACATGTATGCTTTTAGCTGGAATCCTATTAAAAATGGGCGCATATGGATTGATTCGGATCAATATGGAATTACTACCCCACGCTCATTCTATATTTTCTCCTTGGTTGGTGATAATAGGAACAATGCAAATAATCTATGCAGCTTCAACTTCTCTTGGTCAACGTAATTTAAAAAAGAGAATAGCCTATTCCTCTGTATCTCACATGGGTTTCACAATTATAGGAATTGGTTCTATAACCGACATGGGACTCAATGGAGCTATTTTACAAATGCTCTCTCATGGATTTATTGGTGCTGCACTTTTTTTCTTGGCGGGAACGAGTTGTGATAGAACACGTCTTGTTTATCTCGAAGAAATGGGAGGGATATCTATCCCAATGCCAAAAACATTTACCATGTTCAGTAGCTTCTCGATGGCTTCTCTTGCATTGCCAGGAATGAGTGGTTTTGTTGCGGAATTTGTAGTATTTTTTGGACTAATTACTAGTACAAAATATCTTTTAATGTCAAAAATGCTAATTACTTTTGTAATGGCAATTGGAATGATATTAACTCCTATTTATTTATTATCTATGTTACGTCAGATGTTTTATGGATACAAGTTATTTAATATTCCAAACTCTAATTTTTGGGATTCTGGACTACGAGAACTATTTCTTTCAATCTGTATCTTTCTACCCGTAATAAGTATTGGTATTTATCCCGATTTTGTTCTCTCGTTATCAGTTGACAAGGTACACGCTATCTTATCCAATTATTATCATAGATAGTGTTTCATTAATGAAACGGAAGGAAAGTCTTATAATTCTTTGAATTTAATATTTTGAAAATCGTTTGCTGTACTGTATAATGAAAAAAGAAATAAAATGAATAAGAATTGTAATTAGATACATCTCGAGTTTTTGAGAACCATTTAAATTTGAATGATTCCTTGATTCAAACGGTTCTCAAAAACTCATAAAAACAAACTTTCGTTATATATGGGATGATTTTTTTATCTTATGTATTCTTCATGTAGTTTATTCAATTAGATGTTTATGTGAATGAACCATAACTATGTAGACCTATTCCTAATAGATTGATCCCAAAATAGCATATCCAAATTATAATAAATCCTATAGAAGCTACAAGTGCCGAATTCGTACCTTTCCAATTTATATTTGTTCTAGTATGTAAATAAATCGCGAATATGGTCCAAGTAATAAATGCCCAAGTTTCCTTGGGGTCCCAATTCCAATAGGATCCCCATGCCTCATTAGCCCATACTGCTCCACAAAGAATACCTATGGTTAAAAAGGTAAACCCTAGACTAATGACACGATAACTCCAATAATCCAAACGCTCAGTTAATTGATATTTGTAATAATTTCGAAATGAAGGAAAAGAAGTGTTTTTAAAAACACTTCTTTTTTCATTCAAATATTCAATCTCACCAAAGAAAAATGACTTAATTAATAAATTATTGCTTTTACAAAAAATTTTGATGTTTTTTCGAAATGTAATGACTAGAAGAGCGACTGATAATAATGATCCGCATAAAAGAGCTGCATAGCTCAATAACATCATACTTACGTGCATCATTAACCACTGAGATTGTAGAGCAGGTACTAATATTGCGGATTGATGCATTTCAGTTGAAAGACCCGACATGGCAAAGCCTTGAGTAAAAATGGTACTTGGTGCAATTATTGTGCTTAAATCGTTTTTAAGGTTACGTATCTTGGGAATCATATGAATAATGAAGAAACTACACGAAAGGAAGATTAATGACTCGTATAAATTACTTAATGGAAAATGTCCCGAAGAAATCCAACGAGAAACTAAAAATCCTGTTATAGAGAAAAAGGTAGCTATCATCCCTTTTTCTGATGAATCACGTAATCCTACAATTTTGTGGACTAATAAGGTCATCAAATGAATCATAATCACAATTGAAATGATCGAAAAAGAGATATGAGTTAATATATGTTCTAAAGTCGCAAATATCATAAAAGGGGTCCCATTACAGAATTGGAAATCGCGAATTGAATACATTTTAGGATCTATTGTATCTCTTTTAGAAGATGCCGCCACTCGGACTCGAACCGAGATGCTTTAGCACTGCTTCCTAAGAGCAGCGTGTCTACCGATTTCACCACGGCGGCTTACTTGAAATAATAATAGTCAATTCATGTTGAATCGTCGAGATTCAAGGATTCAATATAGTTTAGGAAACATTAATTAGAATCAATGAATAAAGACTGGTTTGTGGTTTAAATATTTGAATCTTCAATAAAATACCTACCTAGGTAGTATCGTCGTGGGTTTTTTAACAATCAACTTTCATGTACTAGAAACTAAGTTTTCTCCAAACAGTTGTAACTCCATAGTTTTTTCTCGGTTGAGGTATAAAACTAAGAATTGTCTTTTTTCTCTATTTTTTTATGATTTGTTTTTCATTTATCCGATTTCATGGATTCAAATGAAAAAGATTTCCTTTTTTTTTCAATGAACAAAATCAAATAACTAGGATTTCATATCTATCACAATTTCATCATTAAATACAAAAAATTTGTTATTTTTCTAATGATTTCGATACCTTAGTATATTAAAATTAAAGTATTAATATTCTTTATTGCGCATATAATTTCTAATTTAGAATACCATTTACAAAACCAATTAAGTTTTGGGATAGGCATATAACAAAAGAGTTTCAATCTCTATCACAATTGTACTTGTCACAATAGAAAAGTACAATTGCGATAGGGAAAAAAATAATACTTAGAACCCAATATACAAAAAACTCTTATTCTATATATCACAGCAGTGAGTTCTAAGTAACATTGAGAAATTCAATACAGAAAAATACATTAGTTAACATTCATCTTACAAAATTTGAGGTTCTTTAGGCTATATCAATTGAGATTATTCTAAGACTTTATTATTTGTTTGTCGCACAAAAAAACTTTTTGAATGCCCGGTGGAAACCGATTTCGCTAAAGAAAAAGTTTTTACTGCAACTAAATATCCTTTTTTCTTCCAAATATTTCTACGAATACGTTTTTTTGACATAGAAGTACGTTTTTTTGGAACTGCCATTCAAAAAAGGGGGGTTCCTCCTTTTATCGTTGTATGTGAAAGACATGTATTCTTCAAAATAGATCGTTCTTTTTAGTTATTATCTATACTTATTTCGTGTATGTGGATAATTTTTTTAATATACTCTTTTTAATATACATTGTTTTTTTACTTTAATATATAAATATATATAATACAAATATATTTATATATACATGTATATATGATATATATATCACATATACGTATGCGCGCACATCACACATCCCATATATAAATGACATGAGGGAAAAAAATAAGAATAATTAAGAATCCCAATATTTGACTTTTTTTTCAGATATTTTTTTGTTGATTTCTTTTATTATTTATCCTTTCTAAAAGGATAAAAAAGATAAGAATTGGTGAATCGAGAACAATTTGTAATTATAAGAAAAAAGAGTTTCTTTTCTTATGGAACATACATATCAATATGCGTGGATAATACCTTTTCTTCCACTTCCAGTTACTATGTCAATAGGATTTGGACTTCTACTTATTCCGACAGCAACAAAAAATATTCGTCGCATGTGGGCTTTTCCTAGTGTTTTACTCTTAGGTATAGCTATGGTGTTTTCAGCCAATCTGTCTATTCAACAAATAAATGGAAGTTTTATCTATCAATATCTATGGTCTTGGACCATCAATAATGATTTTTCCTTAGAGTTTGGATACTTGATCGATCCACTTACTTCTATTATGTCAATACTAATTACTACTGTTGGAATCATGGTTCTTATTTATAGTGACAAGTATATGTATCACGATCAAGGATATTTGAGATTTTTTGCTTATATGAGTTTTTTTAATACTTCTATGCTGGGATTAGTTACTAGTTCCAATTTGATACAAATTTATATTTTTTGGGAACTTGTGGGAATGTGTTCTTATTTATTAATAGGGTTTTGGTTCACACGACCAATTGCAGCAAGTGCTTGTCAAAAAGCTTTTGTAACTAATCGTGTAGGGGATTTTGGTTTATTGTTAGGAATCTTAGGTTTTTATTGGATAACAGGTAGTTTAGAATTTCGGTATTTGCTTGAAATAACTAATAACTTAATCCAGAATAATGGGGTCAATTCTTTATTTGCTACCTTGTGTGCTTCTTTATTATTCGTCGGTGCAGTTGCTAAATCCGCACAATTCCCCCTTCACGTATGGTTACCTGATGCTATGGAAGGACCCACTCCTATTTCGGCTCTTATACACGCTGCTACTATGGTAGCAGCAGGAATTTTTCTTGTAGCTCGGCTTCTTCCTCTTTTCATAGTCATACCTTATATAATGAATTTCATTTCTTTAATAGGTGTAATAACACTATTATTAGGGGCTACTTTGGCCCTTGCTCAAAGAGACATTAAAAAAAGCTTAGCCTATTCTACAATGTCTCAATTGGGTTATATTATGTTAGCTCTAGGTATAGGTTCTTATCGAGCTGCTTTATTCCATTTGATCACTCATGCCTATTCAAAAGCTTTATTGTTTTTGGGATCTGGATCTATTATTCATTCAATGGAACCTATTGTTGGATATTCACCAGATAAAAGTCAGAATATGGTTCTTATGGGTGGTTTAACAAGATATGTTCCAATTACAAGAACTACTTTTTTATTGGGTACACTTTCTCTTTGTGGTATTCCACCTCTTGCTTGTTTTTGGTCCAAAGATGACATTCTTAATGATAGTTGGTTGTATTCACCAATTTTCGCAGTAATAGCTTATTTCACGGCAGGATTAACCGCATTTTATATGTTTCGGGTATATTTACTTACCTTTGATGGGTATTTCCGCGTTCATTTTAAAAATTACAGTAGCACAAAAAAAGGTTCGTTCTATTCCATATCTCTATGGGGAAAAGGAACTCCAAGAGGAGTCAATCCAAATTTACTTTTATCAACAATGAATAAAAAGGTTTCTTTTTTTGCAAAAGAAAGATCGAAAATTGATAATAATGTAAGAAATAGGATACGATACTTTAGTACTTACTTTGGAAATAAATACACTTCCATGTATCCTCACGAATCGGACAATACTATGCTATTTCCTCTTCTTGTATTAGTACTATTTACTTTGTTGGTTGGATCAATAGGAATTTCTTTTGATCAAGGAGTAATAGATTTTGCTATATTATCGAAATGGTTAACCCCATCAACAAATCTTTTACATTCAAGTTCTAATTATTCTGTAAATTTGAATGAATTTTTTACAAATGCAATTTTTTCGGTAAGTATAGCAATTTTCGGACTATTCATAGCATATATTTTATATGGATCCGCTTATTCATTTTTCCAGAATTTGGATTTAATCAATTCATTTGTAAAAGGGGGTCCTAAAAGAATTCTTGTGGACCGAATAAAAAATGTGATATACAATTGGTCATATAATCGTGGTTACATAGATATTTTTTATACTAGAGTTTTTACCGTGGGGATAAGAGGATTAACCAAACTAACTCAGTTTTTTGATAGACGTATAATTGATGGAATTACAAATGGTGTTGGTGTTGCAAGTTTTTTTATAGGGGAAGGGATTAAATATATGGGAGGTGGACGAATCTCGTCTTATCTATTCTTGTATTTATCTTATGTATCAATATTTTTATTTATTTTTTTATTTATAATAAAATAA